TGATTGGTACTGCAGTAGCCCTTTGGTTGGGTATTGGAGCAACATTACCTATTGATAAATCTCTAACTTTAGGTCTTTTTCAAATTGATTCCACCGTGAAATAAAATATCACAACGTATCTTTCTAGGGAAGTGAATCTTCCCTAGATACGTTTATTCCAGTTAATTCTGAATCTATTTCTTAGGTAAATCAATTACGAAATGTTTTTGTATAATGACCAATATCTGTTTTACATCTTCTATGCGAAAATGTTCAATTTTCATAAGATCTTCTTGACTCTTATTCAAAAGGTCTAATAATGTATGTATATTGGACCTTTTGAGGCAATTATAGGTCCTCGAAGGCAATTCTAATTGGTCAATAAAAAAACATTTCAATTCGATTTCTTTTTTTTTTCTTAGTTTATCCAATCCATCATGAAAAGTGAAAAAGGGTAAAGTAACCCTATTTTGATTGTCCTCTACATTTTTATCTTGTTCTTCTGCATGTAGAAACGGAATAAATAAATCAATCAAATTACGGGAGGCTTCGTAAAGTGCTTCTTTAGGAGTTAAACTTCCATTCGTCCATATTTCGAGAAAAAGTATCTCTTGTTTTTCATTCCCATTACTATAAGAATGAATACTATGATTTGCATTTCGAACAGGCATGAATACAGCATTTATTGGATAACTTCCTTCTTCAGCGTTATTTGGTGTTTTCATACGATATCCTCGATTACTCTCGATTTGTAATCCAATACAAAAATCAATTGGTTCCGTCAGGCTAGCTATATGCTGTGTAGTATCAACGATTTCCACAGAAGGTGGTGAGATGATGTCTTGAGCAGTTACATATCCAGGACCCTTGACGCAAATAGATGCGTCGCGAGTTCCATACAGATTACTTTTCAATACAATTTCTTTCAAATTCATTAAAATTTCATGTACGGATTCTTCAATACCTTCTATGGTAGAATATTCATGTGGTATCTTTTCAGATTTTGCGCGTGTAATACATGTTCCTTCTATTTCTCCAAGCAAAGCCCTTCGCATCGCAATGCCTATTGTATCAGCTTGACCTTTCATAAGCGGAGACAGAATAAAACGTCCATAATAAAAACGCTTACTGTCTTCTCTTGATTCAACACACTTCCACTGTAGTGTCCGAGTAGATACTGCTACTTCTTCTCGAAACATAGTCATATTATTTGATCCGATCATTTAATCATTTCTTTCTCTTGAAATTCGTTCAATTCTCAATTCTTATTTCTATATACGCCTTTTTTTAGGAGGCCTACACCCATTATGTGGCATAGGGGTTACGTCTCTGACAAAACTTAATAGTATACCACTTCTACGAATGGCTCGTAGTGCTGCATCTCTTCCAAGACCAGGACCCTTTATCATAACTTCTGCTCGTTGCATACCCTGATCTACTACTGTACGAATAGCGTTTGCGGCTGCGGTTTGGGCAGCAAACGGCGTCCCTCTTCTTGTGCCCTTGAAGCCGCAAGTACCGGCGGAGGACCAAGAAACAACCCGACCCCGTATATCTGTGATTGTTACAATGGTATTGTTGAAACTTGCTTGAACATGAATAACCCCTTTTGGTATTCGACGTCCAGTCTTACGTGAACTAATGCGCCCACTCCTACGTGAGCCAATTCTTGTTATGGTTTTTGTCATATTTTATCATCTCCTAAATATGAGTCAGAAATATACGTATATTTTATTTTCATGTCAAAATGGGTCCTTTATTTGTTTGTGTATTGAGTCCTTTGGAGAGTCTCTTAAAAAAAAAATTATCCCTGTCTCTGTTTATGCCTCGGGTTGAAACAAATTACTATAATTCGTCCCCGCCTGCGGATCAGTCGACATTTTTCACAAATTTTACGAACGGACGCCCTAATTTTCATATTTGTTTCTCCTTAATTTTATTTTAATTTTGAATCTACTCCTTCGAAGAAAAGAAAATAAGTCTCTTGAAATTTTTAACCTCCGATTGTATCCGAACGAGAGGAATGTTGAAAAGTCACTACGAACCCGAAACATACCATTGGAAAGTGATTCAGTAATTAAACCTTCATGAATCCATTTTTGTTCTTTCATTCCAGGTAACCCCTTTTATTATCAACTCATGGAGTAGGAGTGATATTAGACAACCCTTCCTCTTTTTTCAAAAAAAAAATAGGAAGTTTTCCTACGGATGCAATTCGTAGATCATAAAGATCACCATATATATAACAAAATTTCTCCCCCGATTCCTTCTAGTCGAGCCTCTCGGTCTGTCATTATACCTCGAGAAGTCGAAAGAATTACAATACCCATTCCTCCTAAAATCCTAGGAATTCGTTGATGGTTGGAATAGATTCGTAGGCCGGGTCGGCTGATACGTTTTAAAACAGTTCTATATGGCCCTTTTCTATTCCTTCTATGTCGCAGAGTTGAAACCAAGAAATATTTCTTGCTTACTCGATGTTTTCTCACATTTTCGATAAAGCCTTCGCGTAGAAGTATTTTAACAATGTTTTCAGTGATATTTGTAGATGCTATTCGAACCGTTCCTTTTTTATCCATGTCAGCATTTCGTATAGAAGTTATTATTTCGGCAATAGTGTCCCTACCCATGATGAACTATAATTATTGGTGCCTCCGGGTTTTTATATAATCAGCATGCTCTACTCTTTTTTTTTCATGAATTATTAAAGGTATATGCGTGAGAAACAATCTACTAATGCATTCTACTAATTAATGGAATCTAATTCAGTTCAGATATCTTACTATGAACCTCCCTTTTTTTATGTTTTATTATGTTTTCATCTATTAGTATTTATTTAGAATCTATTTATAATACCTCAGGAGCTAATGAGACTATTTTAGTAAAATTCAACTGTCTCAATTCCCGAGCGATCGCACCAAAAACTCGAGTTCCTTTGGGATTTCCTTCTTGATCAATGACAACTGCTGCATTGTCATCATATTGTATTATCATACCATTGTCACGTTTGAGTTCTTTACATGTACGTACAATTACAGCTCTGATCACTTCTGATCTTTGTAGAGGCATATTGGGAACTGCTTCTTTGATTACAGCAACAATAACGTCACCAATATGAGCATATCGGCGATTACTAGCTCCTATGATTCGAATACACATTAATTCTCTAGCCCCGCTGTTGTCCGCTACATTTAAATAGGTCTGAGGTTGAATCATATCATTCTTATTATTTTTCTCTTTTTTCTTTCAATGCTAACTAACTAAAGGGCGAAGAAAAAAAGAAGAAAGATTGTTTGTCCAGAAATAAAAAAACTGCGGTTTTTTCATCACAAGGCCCCTTTCCTTTCGTTCCATATCCCTATCCCGCAATAACGAATTGAGTTCGTATAGGCATTTTGGACGCAGCTATAGAAATAGCTTCTCTGGCTACAATTTCTGATACTCCACCCATTTCATAAAGTATTCGACCCGGTTTAACGACGGATACCCAATATTCGGGAGATCCTTTCCCCGAACCCATACGTGTTTCGGTAGGCCTTACTGTAACAGGTTTGTCTGGAAATATACGTACCCATATTTTTCCACCACGACGCGCATATCGTGCCATGGCTCGTCGCCCCGCTTCTATTTGTCTAGATGTGATCCAAGCGGGTTCAAGTGCCTGAAGGGCGTATCCGCCGAAACAAATTCGATTGCCTCGATAAGATATTCCCTTCATTCTTCCTCTATGTTGTTTACGAAATCTGGTTCTTTTGGGGTTATAGTTGATGGTTGTTTCTCAATGCCATCTCTACTGCAGAACTGGACATGAGAGTTTCTTCTCATCCAGCTCCTCGCGAATGAAACGATTAAATAATATTGTATATATTTTGAATTGAATGAATAATGAATCATGGAATTTTTTGAGATATAATCTGTCACGTACACGTAGGAATAAAATAAAATGATAAATTCCATTTTATAATTAATGAATCTTCATTTATTTTTACCTTTATTTTATTTATTTTTATTGAATTGCCCAAAACTTAGCAATCCAGTAAGGCTTTCGCGGGCGAATATTTGCTCTTTCAACATCCCTTTCATTCGTAGGGGCGTTCCATGACCTATCAGAATAAATGAATTGGTTCTTGGCTCGTTCCGCCATCCCACCCAATGAATCATTAGGATTCGTTTTCAAGGGAATCTTCCTCAGTCACAGGTTCTGTCGTTCCCATCGCTTCTCGATTAATGACTAGGCCCGAACTCTGCAATGGAGCTCCTAATAAAATTTGTTCCTGAATCAATCTTCTCAGTCTTTATTGACTCGGCGCTCTTTATTCTTTTTTATTTTTCGTATAAATTGTATTCATATTCATCGAATCTAATTATTAATTATGGACGAATACATTAATGCTTTATTACATTGCCTTTTATAAGATAGTTCATAGACCATACATATTGGAATCATATATCATTGCTATTCTTTTTCTTTCTTTCTCTCACCCCTCCATTTATCCATATCCCTTTGTTTTTGCTTCACAACCTTATAGATTGATTTTTCTTTTATGTAAAAAAAAATGCTTCAGTTGCTACAACAATATGATCAATACATCATATAGCGACTGGTTCCTTGGATCCAGATAATACGAAGCAATGAGCTGGTTATTAGTTATATAGTTATTAGTTCATACTAGGGGATGGCCCTTTGTTTTTTAATCCTAACCTAACTCTAAATAAAAAACCAACGAGTCACACACTAAGCATAGCAATTATATGGAGATGGAGTCAATCGAATTGTTATTCAACCCTATAGAATTAAGAATTCGAAAAAATTCTCATTTTTTTGATTGAACGGAAAAAAATGAACGAGTTTGTGATTTTTTATTCAATTGCCGGATGGATGGAACAGAAAGACAACGAAAGGCCCATTATTCCTCGTCTGCAAATATCCAAATTTTGATTCCTAATGCCCCATAGATAGTTCGAACTGTATAGGAACAATAATCAATTTTGGCTCGAATGGTTTGTAGGGGAACCCTACC